AAATACAAAAAGTCAGTATCGTCTCATGAATTAGTAAATTAGAGGAAAGATTTTTTTGTACAGAATAAGAAAGGACAAGTCAATCTTCATAAATTGCATCACAAATGTGCAATACAAAAAAAATGCGGGAGAGAAACAAAGATGCAGGGTCGTTTGTCTGCTTGGCTAGTCAAATACGGGCTAGTTCATAGATCTTTGGGCTTTGATTATCAAGGAATAGAAACTTTACAAATAAAGCCCGAAGATTGGCATTCTTTTGCTGTTATTTTATATGTATATGGTTACAATTATCTGCGTTCCCAATGTGCCTATGATGTAGCACCGGGCGGCCTGTTAGCTAGTGTCTATCATCTCACGAGAATAGAGTATAATATAGATCAACCGGAAGAAGTATGTATAAAAGTATTTACTTCAAGGAAAAATCCGAAAACTCCATCCGTTTTCTGGGTTTGGAAAAGTACGGATTTTCAAGAAAGGGAATCTTATGATATGTTAGGAATCTCTTATGATAATCATCCACGTCTGAAACGTATCTTAATGCCGGAAAGTTGGATCGGGTGGCCTTTACGTAAGGATTATATTGCCCCCAATTTTTATGAAATACAAGATGCTCATTGAATAAAAATGGAATAACTAAAATAATACGAAAAAAAAAAAAATCCAGATATTCAAGAAATACCTGTACGTTTTCTTATAGAGATCAAGAGAATCATTGAAGTTTCATTCATATTATTATGAGATCATATTATTATGAGATATGGATAGACTAAATAAAAAAAGAAAAAAAAATTGGGGATTCATTAGATTCTCCAATTTTGAAGATATTTTTTAGACGAGCCAAACTAATGGGATGAATTAAATGAGTTCCGCGTTATGAACTTTGTACCGCGCGCATCTCTTAGACGAGCTAGATAAAGTTACATAGGAAAAAAGAAAAGAATAGAATATAAAGAAACATACAAAAAAATGAAAGAGGATCGGATTCTATTTGTACTCCATCTGAGATGCGTCTTGGACACTTTTCAACTCTCTAAATTAGACTTTTCAGTCTTTTAATCAACAAATCGAACTTTTCGGATCTATCAACTTTTTTTGCCCGAAAGAAGACATTTTATGAACAAATAAAAAAGAAGAGGCAAGAAAATCGAAAATTTTCCCTTTTTCCGTCCTTTCCATCCTTTAGAACATATACTCCTTCTTTACTCATCGAAAAAGGCTATATCTCCAGACACCTAAATGAATAAGTATGTATCATGATTTATACTATTAATGAATATGTATGTTGATCTAGATCAATTAATTTTATTAAGTTGTAGAAAAGAGACTCATAAATAAATTAATCATGTGCCAGGAACCAGATTTGAACTGGTGACACGAGGATTTTCAGTCCTCTGCTCTACCAGCTGAGCTATCCCGACCATTCCCGATGCGTCGTCCTCCTCATTTTATTCAATGACTTGGGTCTATGTCAATTAAAAAAAACAGACGAAAAAGTATTCTAAGGTCTTATTCAAAACCTGGAATGTTTTGTATCTTTAAATTTCAAAAAAAAAAGATGGCTTTGTAAGTTTCAATTCGAGTAATGATTTGGATTGTTAATCAGTCCAATTTCCAAGGGGTTTTACCCAAAGATGGTTATTTGGATTATTTGTATGTGTATCAGATCTATTACAAAGCTTGTGAAAAAAAAATGCGACAATGAATTTAGAATCCTTAACGAAAAGAAAGAATGGGATAAATAATTAGGGAATCGAGTGGGCCTTTTTTGGGGATAGAGGGACTTGAACCCTCACGATTTCTAAAGTCGACGGATTTTCCTTTTACTATCAATTTCCTTGTTGTCAATATTGACATGTAGAATGGGACTCTATCTTTATTCTCGTCTGATTAATCTGTTATCTATCAGACTATGGAGTGAATTATCTGACCAATTTATATTCGATCCTTTCTTCAACCTGGAATCAATTCAAAATCCTTTTTTTTTTGTTTTTCATATAAATATAAAAAAATACATATTCGGGTCTTCATTAATCATTTGAGATAGTATTTGAGTACGTATACGTATGTATATATGGTTCCCTTTTCCTTTCTCTTTTCTGAAGTTTTTATGGAAAAATTCCTTTACTTTACTAATGTAACGACTAATGTAATGCAGTCAACCCCATTTGTTATTGTTAGAACAGCTTCCATTGAGTCTCTGCACCTATCCTTTTTGTTATTCTGTCTTTATGAACCCTTGTTTGTTTTCGCAAAACAGGATTTGGCTCAGGATTGCCCATTTTTAATTCCAGGGTTCCTCTGAATTTGAAAGTTATCACTTAGTAAGTTTCCATACCAAGGCTCAATCCAATTAAGTCCGTAGCGTCTACCAATTTCGCCATATCCCCTTTTTTTTCATTTTTAGATTAAGATCTTTTTATTATGCCATTCTCCTTTTTTCTTTCATTCATATTCTACTAGATCATTCATATTCTACTAGAACCGTAGAAATCATTAGATA